AATTGTTTTAGTCTATTTGCTTTTTGAATTAGTCCATTTTCTCTTTTGATTAGGTTCTTTTATTTTTCCATTTTTTTCAAATGTTTAAAAGTAAGATAAATAAATTGAAAATTATAATTCAAGATTACTAATATTAGATTTTCAATGTAAGTCTAGAAAATTTTGTAACTTAATTTATGAAAACTAATAAAAAATTAAAATTGACATACAAAAGTAATTACAAGTATTATACTCTTAATTTTGAGAAATATACTAGACTATGTCAGCAACAATGAAATATGAAATGATGATTCTTCTAACAGAAGAATTTAATGATAGTGAATTAAAAACTTGGGCATTTAATTATGCAAAAGCTTTAAGAAAACTAAGTGCATCTGAAATATCTGTAATTTCTCGTGGTAAACGAGATTTAGCCTATATGATTAAAAATCAAAAACGAGGAAACTTTATTCAAATTAATTTTTCTAGTTTACCTAAGTATATTGATAATTTTTCAGATAATTTAAAATTAGACACAAATGTATTACGTTTTTTAGTTTTAAATAAAAATCAAGTTTAAAAATTTATAATAATTATAATTATAAATTTACTTGAATTATGAGAAAAGATATGTTAATATATGAGTAACTCATATATCCTCAGTAGCTCAGTGGTAGAGCAATCGGCTGTTAACCGATTGGTCGTAGGTTCAAATCCTACCTGGGGAGTAATAATAAAAAATCATAATATGAAAGAAAATTCATCAGATAAAATACAAATTGGAAATAAATCTTTTAATTCTCGCTTAATGTTAGGAACGGGAAAGTATAGAACGATCGAACATGCAGTTAATAGTATATCTAGCAGTGAATGTGACATTGTTACTGTAGCTATTCGTCGATTACCTACAAATTTAAAAAATGATAATACAACATTTTTGAAATTTTTAGATTGGGAAAAATTATGGCTTTTACCAAATACTGCGGGTTCTCAAACCGCAGAAGAAGCTATTCGAATGGCATTTTTAGGACATGAGTTAGCATGTCAATTAGGTCAAGAAGATAATTTTTTTGTCAAACTTGAAGTAATTTCTGATCCAAAATATTTACTTCCAGATCCCATAGGAACATTAAAAGCTGCGGAATTTCTCGTGAAAAAAGGATTTACTGTATTACCTTATATTAATGCAGATCCTATGCTGGCTTTACATTTAGAAGATCTTGGTTGTGCTACAGTAATGCCGTTAGGTTCACCTATTGGTTCAGGTCAAGGATTAAATAATTTGGCAAATATACAAATTATAATAGAAAATGCAAATGTTCCAGTTATTGTGGATGCTGGAATTGGTACACCTAGCGAAGCCACTATGGCAATGGAAATAGGGGCTGATGGCGTATTATTAAACACAGCCGTTGCGCAATCAAAAAATCCTGAAAAAATGGCATCGGCTATGAATTTAGGCGTTAAGGCAGGACGTTTAGCATATCTTGCTGGACGGATGGAAAAAAAATTTTATGCAAATGCAAGTTCACCACAAAATCAAATAAGTAAATAAAAAAATATAGAAGTTAATATTAAAACTTTACAATAACTCTAAAAAATTATTGTAAAGTTTTAATATTAATTTATTCAGAATCATTTCCGACATTAAATGAATCTGACCCTAATTGATTATCTGAATCTTTAATTAATTCAGGATCAACATCACTATAATCAATTTCAACTTGTACATCATTAGTATAATCAACTAATGATCCCTCTTTTCTAATTCGCTTAACAATTAAGCGTGTTTTTGGATATAGAGGAGTTGTTAAACATTGTTGAGCTAAAGTATCCTCTAACAATCTCATTACAGCACGTCGTAATGGACGTGCACCATAAACAGGATCATAACCTTCTTCAGTTAAAAGACTTCTTACAGCAACTTCAACTTCTAACGTAATATCTTTTTCTTGTAAACGTTTTTCTAATTGACTTATCATTAATCCACAAATTTCCCAAATATCAAATTTGGTTAAATGATTAAAAACAATAATTTCGTCAATACGATTTAAGAATTCTGGACGGAAAAATTCTTTTAATTCTTCATTTACTAATTCAGTAACTTTTTCAAATACTGAAGAATCTTTAATCGGTTCTGGTGTTGGTTCCCAACCTAAACAACCATCTTCGTCAATACGAAAAGCAGGTTTTGATTGTTTTGATTTTGGTTTAATACCACTTTCGCGTTCAATAATTTTTGCCCCTAAATTCGTTGTCATAATAATTAATGTATTTTTAAAATCAATTACACGACCTTTCGAATCTGACAATCGACCATCATCTAGAATTTGCAATAATAAATTGAAAACATCAGGATGGGCTTTTTCAACCTCATCAAATAAAACTACGGAATAAGGTTTAGTTCGAACTGCTTCAGTTAGCTGTCCACCTTCATTATAGCCTACATATCCGGGAGGCGAACCAATTAATTTCGCAACAGTATGTTTTTCCATATACTCTGACATGTCTAACCGAATCATAGTATCTTCACTACCAAACATATATTCTGATAATGCTTTTGTTAATTCAGTTTTTCCTACTCCAGTAGGGCCTGCAAATATGAAACTTGCAATTGGACGATCAGGATTTCGTAAGCCTACACGAGCACGACGGATTGCTTTAGAAACTGATACAATGGCATGATGTTGACCAATAAGACGTTCATGTAATGTATCTTCCATTTTTAAAAGTCGTTTTGATTCTGAATCGGAAATTTTTGTTACAGGTACGCCAGTCCATCCTGCAATAACTTCTGCAACATCATTTTCTAAAACCGTATCAACTTCTTTTCGTGTTAATCCTAAAGCTTCATTTGTTAATGCAGCTTGTTTCATAATTGTAATATGAGTACGAACTTCCATTTCATGATCAACTAATTGTTTAGCTACATCAAAATCATGTTCTTTAATACTCTCCTCTTTATCACGTAATGTATCTTGTAATTCTTTTAATAACCGTTTCATACCTAATGGTAAACGACGATTTTCTAATCGAACACGAGAACCCGCTTCATCTAAAACATCAATTGCTTTATCTGGTAAAAAACGATCAGCAATGAATTTATCAGCTAATATAGCAGCTTGTTCAACGGCTTTATCATGATAACTTAAAGTATGATGTTGTTCAAATTTTGAACGCAAACCTCGTAAAATATCAATTGTAACTCCTACACTTGGTTCTTTTACGTGAACTGGTTGGAAACGGCGTTCTAATGCAGGATCTCGTTCAATATATTTTCTATATTCATCAATTGTTGTAGCTCCAATACATCTAAATTTACCTCGAGCTAAAGCAGGTTTTAAAATATTAGCAGCGTCTACTGCTCCTTCTGCAGCACCTGCACCTACTAAAGTATGAATTTCATCAATAACTAAAATAACAGCTGCATCATTTTGTGCTTCTTCAACAATTCTTTTTAATCGTTCTTCAAACTCACCTCGATACTTAGTACCTGCTAAAATCGATCCTAAATCTAAAGCCATAATTAGATGGCCATCTAAAAAATCTGGAGCTTTTTCTGTTAAAATTAACTGTGCAAGTCCTTCTGCAACTGCAGTTTTTCCTACTCCAGGTTCACCAATTAAAACAGGATTATTTTTACCACGTCTAGCTAACACTTTAATTACTTCATGAATTTCTTTATCACGACCAATTACTGGGTCTAATTTCCCATCAACAGCTTCTTTTGAAATATTTTCTGAATATTCATCTAAAGTTGGTGTTTGACTTCCTTTTTTTTCACGTTCTAATAAGAATTTTTCAGCTTGAGTTAAAGGTCGTAATATTTCTTCTTGATTTTCTTCAATATAAGCTAATATTAAATTACGTAATTTTGGTATATCAACTTTTAGTTTATCTAGTGTACGCATAGCTACACCGTCTGATTCACCAATAAGAGCCAATAATATATGTTCAGTTCCAACGAAGTTTTGGCCTAAATCTTTTCCTTCATGAACTGCCATTTCTAAAACACGTTTTGCTCTTGGAGTAAAAGGAATTTCGGAAGCAACAAATCCTGTTCCACGACCAATATAAAGTTCAATTTCTCGTCTCGCTTTTTTTAATGTTACTTTCAATTTTTTTAAAGCGCGTGCACCAATACCGTGACGTTGTCCAATAACACCTAATAATAATTGTTCAGTACCCACAAAATTATGCCCCATTCTACGAGCTTCTTCTTGGGATAACATAATAACTTTAATCGCTCCTTCTGTAAATTTTTCAAACATCTGAATATCTCCTTTTAATTTTTAATAAAGTTGAAAAAATTTAACAAATAAATTCAAAAACCATGACACAGAAATCTTCTTACACCATAAACTTAAACTGCTATTCACTGAAAATTTAATCAAGTAAACTATTAAAACACACTAATCAACAAAGTAACTAGTTGATTTATCTTTTACTATACATTATAGTGTATAAAGTAATAATCTGCAACACTAAAATTGGCGGTATGGCCAAGTGGTAAGGCAGTGGATTGCAAATCCTCTATCCCCAGTTCGAATCTGGGTGCCGCCTAAAAAAATTTTCTATAACGTTGCTTTTTTATTTCTATCTTTGTATACTTTTTAAATAGATACTGTGTTTCATAAAGGGGATGTGGTGAAATTGGTAGACACGACGGATTTAAAATCCGTTGCCTATTGCAGGCGTGTGGGTTCAAGTCCCTCCATCCCCATTATTAATAAATTTACAAATAAACTTTGGCTTCAAGTTCACTTACATGTGAATTTACCATTTTACGACGAAGTCTATCACGTTCTACTGTATATAATTGTCCAGTTGTGATAGATTCTCTTGTTAATCCAATTCTACCTGTACGTATTTTCTCGATAATACCAAATTCATGTACCATTTGTTCAACTGCTACAATTTTTTTGGCATCTCCAGTAATTTCAAGAGTTATTATATTATTTGTACAATCAACTATATTTGCTTTAAAAACTTTTGCAATTTCTAAAATTCGCCGACGTTCTTCAATATTGGCTGAAATTTTTAATAACATTAATTCACGTGTAATAGACGGAACAAGAGTTAAATTATATACCTTTAGTGTTGAAAACAATTTATACAACTGTCGTGTAACTTGATCAATCATTCGCAAATTTCCAGGCAAAACTATAATAACTCGTGATAAATTTTCATATTCAGTTGAACCAACGGCCAAACTCTCAATAACAAATCCACGACGTGTTAATAAACCAACAATACGAGTTAAAATACTTGGTTGATTTTCAACTAAAATTGATAAAGTACACTCGTATGAGTAATCCAGTTCCATTGTTATAATTTTATTCTTTAGATTTTAGAGTGATTTAATTAATATAGTATTACAGCTACCTTTTTAAGCTGTAATACTATATTAATTAAATTTAAGATAAGCAAATTCGATATAATATTCCAGGTGGTAATTCTGATTTAGCTAATAAATCAAATATATTTATACTTGGATCATAAGAAATATCTAAAATTCGTTTATGAATTCTTATTTCAAAATGCTCTCTTGAATCTTTATCAACGTGAGGTGAACGTAATACACAGTAGATACGTTTGTCAGTTGGTAATGAAACCATACCAAACTTATTAACATCATGTGTTTGAATAAGATCAATAATTTTACGACATGATGAAGTTAAAAGTTCATGATTAAAAGATTCTAATCGTACACGAATTTTCTCATTCGTTTTTATTTCCATAAATTTATTTAATTATTTAACAATTTTAGAAACAACACCTGCACCAATTGTTCTACCACCTTCACGGATCGCAAAACGCATTCCTTCTTCGATTGCTACTGGATAAATTAATTCAGCAGTCATTTTAATACGGTCACCAGGCATAACCATTTCTACAACACTTCCATCATCAGCAGTAAACTGCGTAATCGAACCTGTTACATCAGTTGTTCGTACATAAAATTGAGGACGGTAACCTGTAAAGAATGGTGTATGACGTCCACCTTCATCTTTTGTTAATACATATACTTCTGATTCAAAGTTTGTATGTGGAGTAATTGTTCCTGGTTGTGCTAATACCATACCACGTTCAATATCCTCACGAGTAACACCACGTAATAAAATACCTACATTATCCCCAGCGAAACCTTCATCTAACGTTTTTTGGAACATCTCAATTCCAGTAATTGTTGTTGTTTGAGTATCTCTAACACCAACAATTTCAACACTTTCACCAACTTTAACAACACCACGCTCAATACGACCTGTTGCAACAGTTCCTCGACCTGTAATTGAGAAAACATCTTCAATAGCCATTAAAAACGTTTTTTCAATATCACGTTCAGGTGTTGGAATATATTCATCAACAGCATCCATTAATGCATAGATTTTATCTACCCAAGGATTATCTCCACGCTTAATGTCTGGATTTGCTGAAATTGCTTCAATTGCTTGTAAAGCTGAACCAGGACAAATTGGAATATCATCACCTGGGAAATCATATGATGATAATAATTCACGAACTTCTAATTCAACTAATTCTAATAATTCCGCATCATCAACTTGGTCTTCTTTATTTAAGAAAACAACAATATCGGGAACCCCTACTTGTTTAGATAATAAGATATGTTCACGAGTTTGTGGCATTGGACCATCAGCAGCTGATACTACTAAAATAGCACCATCCATTTGTGCTGCACCGGTAATCATATTTTTTACATAATCAGCGTGACCAGGACAATCTACGTGAGCATAATGACGAGTTTCTGTTTCATATTCAACGTGAGCAGTATTAATAGTAATACCACGTGCACGTTCTTCTGGAGCACCATCAATATCAGAATAGTCTTTAGCAACACTTGTTCCATCTAATGCTAACGTTGCTGTAATAGCAGCTGTTAATGTTGTTTTACCATGATCTACGTGACCAATTGTTCCAATATTAACATGTGGTTTTGTACGTTCAAATTTTTCGCGTGCCATTTATGAAAATTCCTTTAAATTTAAATTTTTATAATTGTGTATAATGTTTAAAGCTTTTAGCGAGAATAAAATATTTAGAAATTAATATCTAAAATGTGCAAAAGCTTTGTTAGCATCTGCCATTTTATGAGTTTCTTCTTTTTTCTTAATAGTATTACCTATGTCGTTTGCAGTGTCAATAATTTCACTAGCTAATTTAATTGACATACTACGGCCTACACGTTGATGAGCATATTGTATGATCCAACGTAATGATAAATTAGTTGCTCTGAATCCACTTACTTCAATAGGAACTTGATAAGTTGAACCACCAATTCGACGAGCTTTTACTTCAACAACCGGACTAGCATTTCTAATTGCTTTTTCGAAAACCACTAAAGGATCTTCATTCGTTTTTGCTTGAATAATATCAAACGCTCCATTTACTATTTTTTCAGCTATAGTCTTTTTACCTGATTTTAAAATTCTATTAGTTAGTAAACTAACTAAATAACTGTTATATGTAGAATCTGCTTCAGGAAACCGTTTCTTTGAAATATTTCGACGTGACATAATATTAAAAATTAATGTAATTTTTTAGAATAATAAAATAAATTTTTAAAATTACTTTATTATTCATGAGATTGAAAAGTTTGAATTTTTACTTAACTCTCTTTCTTTGGTTTTTTAACACCATATTTAGAACGACCCTGTGTTCTAACTTTTACACCACCACTATCTAAAGCTCCTCGAATAATGTGATATCTAACACCAGGTAAATCTTTAACTCGACCGCCTCGGATTAATACAACTGAATGTTCTTGTAAATTATGGCCAATACCTGGGATATAGGCTGTTACTTCAAATCCAGATGTTAATCGAACCCGCGCTACTTTTCGAATAGCCGAATTTGGTTTTTTTGGAGTTACTGTATAAACCCGTGTACAAACACCACGTCGTTGAGGGCAATTTACTAATGCCGGTGATTTTGTTTTTTTCTTAATTTGTATACGTCTAGAACGTACTAATTGTTGAATTGTTGGCATGTATTTTAAAATTAATAAATATATATATTGTTACAGTTATTGGTCTGTTGAGTCTAATCCATATTTTTTCATAAATCTCTCAACACGACCTTCAGTATCAACAATTGTTAATGAATTACTATAAAAAGGATGATTTGCTAACCAAATGTCAACTTGTAATTCTTTTTTTGTTGATCCTACAGAACAAATAGGTTTCCCATCACAATAAACAGGTGTATTAGGAAACCATTCTGGATGAATTTCAGATTTTGGCATAGTTTTAAATTTATTAACGTTTTGAGTATTGTGGTGCTTTTCGCGCTTTTCGTAAACCATATTTTTTACGTTCTTTAATTCGTGCATCACGAGTTAAAAAACCAAAAGGTTTTAAAATTTGACGGTTTTGTGGATCCATTTTACAAATTAATCTTGCAACTCCTAATTGAATTGCTTCTGTTTGACCGGTTAAACCGCCCCCATTAACTAAGGCAACAATATCGAATTGTTGGTCTAAATTTAATTTTTGTAATGGACTCCATATTGTATTTAAATATGTTGTATTAAATTGTAAGTATTTTTCACCTGAAACTTTGTTAATAATAAGATTACCTTCTCCAGGAACAAGAAATACTCTTGCAGTAGCTTTTTTTCGTTTTCCAAGACCAATATTTTCTTTTTGAAAAACGGATTCTAATTTCGTATTCATAAAAATTTTTATAGATTATTAGTAAAATTCTCAATATTATCTATGTAGATTGGATTTTGTGCAGCATGTGGATGCTGTGCACCTTGATAGATTTTTAATCTATGTGGTAAACTCCGTTTTGCTACTCCATTTGGCATCATTCCGAAAATACAATTTTCAATAATTTGTTGCGGAAGAGCGTTTATAATCTTTTTTAAAGATTTACCAGGACGTCCTGGACGAAATACACGAAAATGTTCAGTATTACGATCTAAAGTAAGTGCTTCTGCATTAATTAATATAACATAATCACCAACATCAAAAGATGGATGATAATATGATTTTATTTTTCCTGATAATAACGCTATAATTGATGAGGAAATTCGACCTAACTGTTGGCCTTGACAATCAATAACATACCATTTTCTTTTATTATAATTAGAAGCTGGAATAAATGTTTCATTCATAAAATATTTATTAATCAAATAAGTAATTATTTTAAAACTATTCCTAATTTATTTTTAAGAGTAGTAAAAACTTCATCTGCAGATTTTCGACCAAAATTTTTCAATTCTTGTAATTTTTCAGGAGAATATTCTAATAAATCACCAATTGTATTAATCTGAGCACGTTTTAAACAATTATAAGCACGAACCGATAATTGTAATTCTTCAATAGCAATATTTATATGTGGATTTATAGGAGTAGTATTTTTATTAGACTCTAATTCATTTACTTCTTGAGTAAATCTATTTTCCACTATTGAACTGAATAACTCAATAATAAATTTGGATGCTGAAGAAATAGCATCTTCAGGTGAAATACTTCCATTTGTCCAAACATCAAGAAATAAACGTTCCGTGATAGAATTTGAATTATCATAAACGTTTTCAATTTTAAAATCTACTTTTTGAACAGGCATATATACAGCATCAATTTGTAAAAAATCTTCAGATTTATCACAGAATGTTTGACCTGCTAATTTATAACCAGTACCATATTCAAATTTAAATTCAATTTCAAGAAGATTTGAAGTTGAAATTGTTGCAATATAATGATTTGGATTTACAATTTCTAAATCAGAGGGTAACTGTATCGAATTTGCTGTAATAACAGAAGGACCTTTAATTTTTAAACGCCCAAATGAAATTTCTGTAGTTGTACTCTTAAAAACAATTCCTTTTAAATTTAATAGAATTTCAAGAATATCTTCACGAACACCTGGGATAATTGAAAATTCATCACGAACACCAGCAATTCTTACTGCTGTAATTGTTGTTCCACCTAAGTCACTTAACAAGACTCTTCGTAAAAGATTCCCAACTGTTATACCTTGTCCTGGACGTAATGAATTTATTAAAAATTGTCCGTACATTGACCCCGATTCAATTTTTTCTGATTTAAGACATTTAATATATAAATTATTCATAGCCATAGTTTAAATTCATTTTTAGAATTTTTATAAATATAAATTTTTAAACTCTACGACGTTTTGGAGGTCTACAACCGTTATGTGCAACAGGTGTAATATCATGAATTGAAATAATTTCAAAACCTGCTCCTTCAATAGCTCGAATAGCTGTTTCTCGGCCAGAACCTTGACCTTTTATTAAAATTTCAACATTTTTCATACCAGTACTTAAAGCATCTAATGCTGCTTTTTCAGCTGCAGTTTGAGCAGCAAATGGAGTTCCTTTTCTAGCTCCTTTAAAACCAGAACTTCCAGCCGAAGCCCATGAAATAGTATCTCCTGCTAGATTTGTAATTGTTACAATCGTATTATTGAATGTTGATTGAATGTGAACAACACCTGTAACAAGATTATTTTTATTTTTATCTTTTTTAAAGGCTGTTTTTCGAATTTTTTGTGCCATATTAAATAAAATTTTAAATTATAGTAACTTTATTAGAAAGAAAATTATTTTTTCTTACCAGTAACGGTCTTTTTAGACCCACGTCTTGAACGTGCGTTTGTTCGAGTACGTTGTCCACGTACAGGTAAACTATTACGATGTCTTTTTCCTCTATGACAATTAATTTCATTTAATCGTTTAATATTTAAACCATTAAAACGACGTAAATCACCTTCTAATATTAAATCACTTTCTTCTATTACTTTTCTTAAAGCAATCGATTCTTCTGTTGTTAAATCACTAATTCGAGTATCTGAACTAATATTTGCCAATTCAACAATTTGTTTTGCAGAAGTAATCCCAATCCCGTGAATATAAGTTAATGCATATGCAATTTTTTTATTTCTTGGTAAATCAACACCTACTAATCTTACCACCTGATTAACTCCTTTAAATTATTAACCTTGACGTTGTTTATGTTTTGGATTTTCACAAATTACCATAATTTTCCCATGTCGTTTAATTACACGACATTTATCACACATTTTTTTTACTGAAGGACGAACTTTCATTAGATTTTTAAAATAATTAATTAATTTTTCTAATTTGTTTAGTCAAACATGTCATTATAAATATTGGAAAGGATTATACTTCGAATCTCTCTCGATAAATCTAGTATTACTCCTACTAAAATTAATAAAGATGTTGTACCTAAACCATTAAAACTTGAACCTGGCAACACAGTTTCAATTAAGTTTGGTAATGTTGCAAGAATAGATAACATAATAGCACCTAAATATGTTACTCGTTGCATTACTTGTTTTAAATAAAACGTAGTTTCTATACCTGGTCTTACTCCTGGAATTGAAACAGCCATTTTTTGCAATTCATTTGATATATCTTTTGGATTAAGAACAATCGTTGAATAAAATGAACTAAATAATAAAATTAATGTAAAATAGCTAATCCAATAAATAACTTTAGACGATTGAAGAAAAGCCGGAAGTGTAATTATTGGCAATAAACCTAAATTACTAATATATGTTGGAATAACAAGTACAGCTGTTGTTAAAATAATTGGCATTACGCCTGCTTGATTAAAACGTAATGGAATATAATTATTTTCAATTTCTGATAATGTAGAAAATGAACGAGTTGTTTGATTTAATTGTTTTGAAGAGATTAAAGGAACAATTCGAGTTCCTTCTTGTAATAAGACAATTCCATATATTGCAACAAAAAATATAATTGCAATAATAAGCCAAGAAATTGTTGAAACATCGCCTTTTGCTGTTGTAAATAAGTTTTTACCAAAATTTGGTAAATTGGAAACGATATTCGTATAGATAAGTAAAGATGCTCCATTACCAAGACCATATTCAGTAATAATCTCACTTAACCAAAGAACAATCATAGCTCCAGTAGTCAACCAAATAATAATTTCTACAGCTAAATATAAATTCCAATCGAATAAAGCTCGTTTTAGATAAAAAGCGATACTAAAACTTTGAATCAACGCCCATCCTAATGTTATTAAGCGCGTTAATTTATTTATTGTCCGTCTACCTTCTCCACCGCCTTCTTTTTGTAATTTTGAAAGATTTGGAAAAAGACTTATTAATAACTGCATTAGAATTGATGCATTAATATACGGAAATATATTTAATGTAAATAACCCAATTACAAATGTATTATTGCCGGCAAATGTACTTACTAAGCTTTTTGTCATTGAATGTCGTTCAATATAAAAAGCTAAATGACCATGATTAATACCAGGTACTGGTAAAAATGTTCCAATACGAATAAAAACTAATACAACTAAACTTAATAAAAGACGATTTAGAAGAATATTTTTATCATTAGTTTGTTTTTTCATACTTTACCATTTGACAATTGTTAAATAATCTTAACTTACAGTAAGATCACGTTTTTTCAATACTTGAGATTTCGTTGTTAAATCACTTAAACCACAAATAGATGCACGAGCATTATTTAATAAATTATCTGATCCTAATTGTTTTGCAATAACATTTTTAATGCCTGCAACTTCTAATACTGTTCTAACCGCACCACCGGCAATTACCCCAGAACCTTCAATTGAAGGTCGCATAACAATTTTACATGCACCAAATCGACCAATAACTGCATGTGGAATACTTAATGATTTTGTAATTGGAATTTTAATTAAATTTTTACGACCATCTGTTTTTGCTTTTTTAAAAGCATTAACTACATCATCGGCTTTAGCTACACCAACTCCAACTTGACCATTTTCATCACCAATAACAACAATTGCACGGAAACTTAATTTTTTACCGCCTTTTGTTACTTTCGATACACGACTAATTTTAATTAGACGTTCTACAAATTTTGGCTCGTTATCATTCCGTCGCGAATTTTTTTTAAACTTATTAACTTTTTTTAAATCGGTACTCATAAAATTTATTAAACTTATAGTTCTAATTTTCGAATTGGTTATTAAAATTGAAGACCACCTGCTCGTGCCCCATCCGCTAATGCTTTAATTCTACCGTGGTAAAGATAAGGACCTCGATCAAATACAATTTTAGTAATATTTTTTTTCAAACTAAGTTCAGCTAATTTTTGACCCATTAGTCTTGATGCATCACAAGTTCGACCATTTTTAGTGTCTAATTTAATATCTCTGTCTAAAGTAGAACAAGAAACAAGAGTTTTTGCAGTAGTATCGTCAATAATTTGTGCATAAATATTCTCATTTGAACGATATACTGATAAACGTGGCCGTTCTTGGGTTCCTTTTACTAAACCTCTTAAACTCTCACGTTTTAAACGTTTAAACTTTTCAGGTTTTAATTTTTTGTTTTTATTTTTGAGTTTTAATAAAACTCGTTTTGACAATTTCATAATTTGATTTATTGTTAAGATTAACTTTTTAAAATTATTGGTAAAATTAAAGCTTTTATTTTTTACCAGATTTACCAGCTTTACGTGCTACAACTTCACCTTGATACATAATCCCTTTACCTTTATAAGGTTCTGGTGGTCGCCAAGATCTTATTTGTGACGCAAATAAACCTAATTTCTCTTTATCACAACCTTTTAAATTAATTGTTGTATTTTGTACAACTTCGGCTGAAATAGCTTCTGGTATTGCCATTTCAACAGGGTGACTATAACCTAAATTTAATATAATTGAATTTCCTTGAACTGCTGCTCGATAACCTACACCTTTTAAATTTAAAGTTACTTGAAATTGTTCTGAAACTCCAATAACCATATTATTAATTAGTGTTCGATATAAACCATGTAATGCTTTTGCAGTACGTGTTTGATTTTGTAGACTAACAATTAAATTACCTTCATTTTGTTCAATTTCTAATACATCTGGAATTGTATTTTCTAATGTTCCAAATTTTCCTTTTACGGTAATATCTAGACCACTGAAACTAACATCAACATTTGCAGGTATTTTAATTGGCAATTTTCCGATACGTGACATATTATATAATTACTCCAATTACCAAATATAACATAAAACTTCACCGCCAATTCCAAGTTCTTTAGCTCTAAAATTTGTCATTACGCCTTTTGATGTTGACATAATAGCAATTCCTAAGTTATCTAAAACTTTTGGCAATTTTTTTGAATTTGCATAAACACGTAAACCTGGTTTGCTTATTCTTTTAATATTACAAATTACTGGTTCACGCGATTGTCCTTTATATTTTAAAGAAAGTAATAAATATGATGAAACACCTTCCGTGTACATTTCAAAATTTTCGATAAAACCTTCGTCTTTTAAAATTGATGCAATGGCCTTTGACATTTTTGTTGCTGGAATTTGTACAATTTGATGTTTTACCATATTTGCATTTCTAATACGCGTTAACATATCCGAAATAGTATCTGTTACCACACTTGTCTCCTTATATATATTTCATCATTTTTTATTCTTGAGACCATCGTTTTCGACGTAGATGTTTCTTTTTGTCCCAGGTTTGACTAACCTCAGATAAAGAAGCATATTTTTCATAGTATCCACAATCATTTAACGGGAATCGTAAAAATTTTAAAAGAATCATTCCATTTAAAACCTTATCAATTGTTCGTGATCGATTTTTAGGTGATGATGAAGAAAAAACTAAAGTAATTGTTAAACCTTGTGTTTGATCAACATCTTCATAATTAATTTCTGGGAAAATTAATTGTTCTTTTAATCCTAATGTGTAATTTCCTGCTTTATCAAAACTTCTAACAGATAAACCACGAAAATCACGAATTTGAGAAAATGTAAAGAATATAAGTTTTGTTAAAAATGCATACATTTTTTCACCACGTAGAGTTACGGTTAAACCTAATTCCATATCTTCTCGAATTTTAAATCCAGCAATTGCTTTTTTTGCTCTTGTAATTAAAGGTTTTTGACCAGTTATTGCTCTAAATTCTTCAATACTTTTTTTTAAAATATTTGTATTTTGTGCTGCTAAGCCTAATCCTCGATTAATTTGAATTTTCTCTAATTTTGGAATTGTGTGAATGTTTCTAAATAATTCAGGATCATTCTTTTTTAAAATTCCTTGTATACCTTGAGTATATTCTTTTTTTATATCTTCAAGTAAACTATGAATTTCAGCGATTTCTTCTAATGAATTTTGGTTACGCATATTTTTACGACTATTTTATACATTTAATTTTACATTTGAATGATGAATAGGAGCTTCAATTTGCTTAATTTCTCCTACTTCATTATCTGTATTAGGTTTAATATGTTTAAACTTAAAATTTATACCTTTAACAATAATTTTGCCTGTTTTTTTATAAATTTTCGTTACTTCCCCTGTTTTATTTTTGTCAAAACCTGAGATAACTTTTACATTATCACCAATTTTAACATGTATTTTTTGTGCTTTTTGCATTTACAAAACCTCCGGTGCTAGTGAAACAATTTTAGAAAAATTTTTATCACGAATTTCACGTGCAACAGGTCCGAATACTCGTGTTCCACGAGGATTGTTATCAAGATTAACAACAACTGCTGCATTATCATCAAATCGAATGTACATACCATCTTGACGACGGATAGATTTACGAGTTCGAACAACAATAGCTCTTACTATGTCAGACCGTTTAATAGGCATATTAGGAAGAGCTTCTTTAACAACACCTATAATTGAATCACCAATTTTTGCATACTTTCGATTTCCACCTAAAACTCGAATACACATAATTTTTCGAGCACCGGTATTATCGGCTACAGTTAACATTGTTTGCGGATAGATCATAAAAATTTAATTTTAACTAACTAAAGATGATTTAGAAATAACCTTGGCTAATTTCCAACGTTTTCTTTTACTTAATGGGCGACTTTCTTGGACTAAAACTTGATCTCCTATGTTACATTCTTCTAATTCGTCATGGGCTAAATATTTTTTTGTTTTAACCAAAGTCTTTGAATAGATAGGATGTGGAAAACGACTTTCGACTTTAACAACAATCGTCTTTTGCATTTTATTACTAATAACAATACCAACTTTTTCTTTTACTGGCATTAAAACTCCTTACATATTTTTAGATTGATTAAGATTTATTTAAAAATTTCCAGTTAAATAATTTTGTTTTTGAATTAAATTAACTAAAGCTTTACTACTTGTCTGTTCTAAAGCATCTAATCGTAAACTTAAAACTGTTTTGAGTTGTGCTAATCGACGCTTTGCATATTTAATTTCATGAGGTTTAAACGGTTGACGAGTAGCCTTTTTAAATCTTAAGTTAAATAATTCTTTTTCGGTTGTAATAATTGCTTCTGAGATTTCAGTATTTGAAAGTGCTTTAATATCATTAAATTGAGGTAAACCCATAATTTATTCAATCGTGTTTCTAATAATAAATTTTGTTTTTATTGGTAACTTGTATGCTGCTAAATTAAGTGCAGCACGAGCAACTTCTTGTGGAACCGACGCAATTTCAAATAAAATTGTTCCTGGTTTAACAACAGCAACCCAGTAATCAACGGCACCTTTACCTGAACCCATTCTTGATTCTGCAGCACGAGCTGTTACAGTTTTATCTGGAAAAATACGAATCCATAAAGAAGCACCCCGTTTCGTATAACGAGTAATTGTTCGACGTGCAGCTTCAATTTGACGAGAAGTAATCCATGTTGGTTCTAAAGCTTGTAAAGCGTAATCACCAAATGAAATTTCATTTCCTCTTGTAGCTTTACCGCGCATTCGTCCACGGTGAAATTTTCTATACTTTGTTCTTTTTGGACTTAACATAATAAATTAAATTAATGAAAATATATTTTTGTCTTTATTTTGCTAGGATTTCATTTTTAAATAGCCAGACTTTAATTCCTAAAACACCGTAAATAGTATTTGCTTCTTTAGCACAATAATCAATATCAGCTCTTAAAGTTTGTAAAGGAACTCGACCTTCTCGAATCCATTCACTTCTAGCAATTTCCGCACCATTTAGTCGACCTGAAACTTGAATTTTAATACCACTAACGTTATCTTCTTGAGCTGCTTGAAGAGCTTCACGTATAGCTCGTCTAAAAGCAATTCGTTCTTCAAGTTGTTTTACAACCAAATCACCAATTAATGAAGCATTTAAATTAATTTTTTCTACTTCAATAATATTGATTGTAACTTGTCGATTTACTGGTAAAAATTTTTTGATATTTTTTAATAAATTTTCAATTCCTAATCCATTTTCACCAACTAAGGCACCAGGTCGTCCTGTTTCAATGTTTAATTGAATTTGATCACCAAGTCCATTTCGATTAATTTTAATATCTGAAATACTAGCTGCTTTAGCTAATTTATTAAGATATGTTCGAATTTGATCATCTTCTTCTAATAAATTTCCATATTGATTAAAGTTTGCATACCAAGCAGATCTATGTTCTTGCGTAATACCTAATCGAAATCCTAATGGATGTGTTTTTTGTCCCACCGAAATACTCCTTTTAATTAAAATACAATTTATAAAGTGGTTTAACTTATAGCTTTTACCACAATAGTAATATGGCAGGTTGGTTTTAAAATTGCATAAGCTCGTCCTTGTGCACGAGGTCGAATACGTTTTAGTTTTGGCCCTTCATCTGCATAAACTTCATCAATAATTAATTTCTTTTTATCTAAATCGTAATTATTTTTTGCGTTAGCAGCGACAGAATGTACAACTTGCCAAACAGGACCACCAGCATCATATGGTAAAAATTCTAATATCATTAACGCTTCTTGATATGAACGCCCTCGAATTTGATTTAAAACTCGACGTACTTTATGTGGAGACATTCGTATATATTTAGCTACTGCTTTTACTGATTGAACGTTAGACATTAACTGTTCTCCTTAAATTTTCTTTTCTCATGTTCGTAAATAATTTCCTTTTTTAAACCGTTTACCAAATTGTTTCAAGTTTTTTGGTAATAGGTTTTACTTGATATGCCAATTTTATGGTTATATCATTGGAAACTTTAAAATAGTCAGATTGATGATTAACTAATCGATTAAATTTTGAAACTTCGTTAATACTAATGTCATAAACATAAATGTCGAAAAAATTTACATATAAATTATTTTGAAGAAAAATAACAGTTGAATGTAAAATTTGTAAAAGATAATTAAGTTCAGTTGGATTAGATTTTAAAAGATATAGTAGATCATCGACTACATAATAATAAAGCTTAAACTTAAAACTTTTAATAATTGTTTTTGCAAGTGGTGATAATTTATTTTCACATTTAATATTAAATGTTTTAATATTAAAATTTGGATTTATAATTTTTTGTACCATGCAAAATGGTCCTTAACGTTTTGTTTTTCTATCGGTTTTAATGTGAGTTGAAAATGTGCGAGTAGAAACAAATTCTCCTAATTTATGACCAACTAATTGATCTGAAATAAAAACTGGTACATGTTTTTTACCATTATAGACAGCGATTGTATGGCCCACCATACTTGGTAATATAGTAGAGCTACGAGACCAGGTTGTAATGATATCTTGTTTTCCTGCAGCATTCATTTTATCAATCTTTTTTAATAAATGATATGCAACAAAAGGTCCTTTTTTTAATGATCTTGGCATCTTAAGCAGATTTTTTATTTTATATGTTTTTTTAATTTTGATTATGAACGACGACGAAGAATATATGCATTACTTGCTTTTTTATTTTTTCTTGTTTTCATACCTAACGCAGGTTTACCCCAAGGAGTTAATGGACGTGTACGACCAATTGGAGCGCGACCTTCACCACCACCATGAGGGTGATCACACGGATTCATTACCGAACCACGAACTGTTGGACGTTTACCTAACCAGCGTGTACGACCTGCTTTTCCACTTTGAACTAAAAAAGCGTCATTATTACTAATTTCTCCAATCGTTGCCGAACATTCCTTACGAATCAAGCGAATTTCTTTTGATGGTAAGCGTAAAGTTACATAATCTCCTTCTTTTGCTAAAATTTTAGCCGAAGTACCTGCAGCTCTTACAATTTGACCACCACGATTTGGTATTAATTCAATATTATGAATTGAAGTACCTAAAGGAATTTTTTCTAATGGTAAGCTATTACCAATGCTTAGTGATGCCTGTGTGCCAGACATAATTTTGTCACCAACATTTACATTATTGGCATGTAAAATATATCGTTTTTCCCCATCTTCATAATGTAAAAGAGCGATACGAGCATTTCGATTCGGATCATATTCTATGGAAGCAACTGTTGCTTCAATATCGTATTTATTACGTCTAAAATCGATTATTCTATATCTTCTTTTATGACCACCACCTCGATGGCGAATTGTTATAACACCTCGATTATTTCGTCCTTTATTACGATGGTTTTTTTGAATTAAACTTTTTTCTGGCTTGTTTCGTGTGATTTCTGTAAAACTCGATAATGCTCGATTTCGTGTACCGGGTGTATATGATTTATAAAGACGAATACTCATAAACTTGATTAATTCCTATTCTATAGTTGTTAATTTTCTGCAAATAAGTTTATTGTATCGCCATCTGCTAAAGTAACAATTGCTTTTTTATAATGCGATTTCCAACCAAGATATTTACCTACACGTTTTTTCTTTTTCGGAAGATGACAAGTATTAATTTTTGTCACTTTTACATTAAATAAGTATTCAATTGCTGCTTTAATTGTAATTTTATCTGATGACGGGTTTACAATAAAACTATACTGATTATTTTCTAAAAGTCTTGTAGCTTTATCTGTGATGATAGGATACTTAATGATATCAGCACTACTACGGTTAAAATATGAAGAATCAACCACAATAAATCTCCTTTATATCATTTACTGCTAATGGTGTTAATAAAATTTGTTTCGCTTTTAATAAACTAAGCGTATTTAAATTTGAAGCAGAAATTAATTCTACATTTTTCATATTTCGAGTAGACAGTTTTAATGGTGTTGTTTTTTTAGAAACAATAATTAAGACTTTTTGCTCTAATTCAATTCCACAGTTTTTACAAATTGTTGAGAATGTTTTTGTATTGGGTAATTCAATTACATTTTCTAAATTATCAATTACCGAAATATTATTACGCTTATTATATAGTAACGTTTGTAAAGCTAATTTTCGTTCTTTTTTATTCAATTTAAGAATAACTTGTTTTGGTTTTGGACCAAAAATAACACCACCACCTTTCCATAATGGTGAACGATTAGAACCTGCTCGTGCACGACCAGTTCCTTTTTGACGCCATGGTTTACGGCCTCCCCCTCGAACTTCACTTCTTGTTTTAGTTGAAACCGTTCCTTGTTTTTGAGAAATTTGATGTCGTAAAATATCTTTATGAAGCAAATAATTCCCTGAATTTTCAAGTACCTTTAATTCTAATTTATGTTCGTCATTTAATACTTGTCCATTTACATCTAAGGAATTATATGTAACAAATTTTTGAACAGTCATACGTTTTCTTACCTATAGTCGTTTCTTTGATAATAAAAATTGAATTATTCTGATGTAGTAATACTTAATAAGTTTCCAGGTTTTCCTGGAACAGAACCTTTTACTACTAAAATATTTTCATCATTATTCACTTGAATAATTTTCAATTTTCTAATGTTTGTAATTTTATTTCCTAATTGACCGGCCATTTTTTTACCGGGTAAAACACGACCTGGTGAAGTACCCATACCAATTGAACCTGGAGCTCTATGGTTTTTTGAACCATGTGTCATTGGACCTCGTGTAAAATTGTGGCGTTTTTGAAGTCCAGAAAATCCTTTTCCTGAACTTTTTCCTGTAATATTAATTAGTTGACCTGCATCAAATGATTCAACATTTAAAATTTGTCCAACTGTAAATTCTTCAGGATTGTTAATACGAAATTCTTTTAAATATTTTAAAGGTTGAATATTTGATTTTTGTAAATGACCTAATTCTGGTTGCGTTAAATATTTGCTTGCAACAGCACCGTAACCAATTTGAATGGCATTATACCCGTCAGTTAAAACTGTTTTGATTTGTGTAACAACACAAGGCCCAATTTTTAAAATTGTAACAGGAATAATATTACCTGATTCATCAAAAATTTGAGTCATACCAATTTTATTACCTAATAAACCTAAAGACACAATATTTCTCCAAAAAATAGATTATATATATTAACATTCTTATAAAAACAAAAATGATTATTGACAATAATGCTAAAAATGAATAAAACAATCACCATTGTTAAATTCTCTATAATAATTTAAATAATTTAAAATTATTTGTCTATATAAGATATATAAACACTTTTATTAAAAACTTTACGGTCTTGAAACTTCTATATTTTATTTACTATGAACTATATATAAAGCAAAACTTAATAACTTAATTAATAATAAAATATCATGGGAAAAGTTGTAGGTATTGATTTAGGAACAACAAATTCAGTAGTAGCTGCAATTGAAGGCGGTCAACCAAGTGTTATTACAAATGCAGAAGGGTTACGTACAACTCCTTCAATTGTTGCGTACACAAAAAAACAAGAATTATTGGTAGGTCAAATAGCTAAAAGACAAGCTGTTATTAACCCTGAAAATACATTTTTTTCAGTAAAACGTTTTATTGGTTCAAAAGAAAACGAAATTTCTCAAGATGCAAAACAATTACCTTATAAAGTCTTAAAAGATCAAAATGGAAATATTAAAATTAATTGTTCATCTTTAAGTAAAGAATTTAGTCCAGAAGAAATTTCTGCTCAAGTATTACGTAAATTAATTACTGATGCAAGTACATATTTAGGTCAAGAAGTAACCCAAGCTGTTATTACTGTACCTGCTTATTTTAATGATTCACAACGACAAGCAACAATGGATGCCGGAAAAATTGCTGGTATTGAAGTCTTAAGAATCATTAATGAACCAACGGCTGCATCTTTAGCATATGGTTTAGATAAAAAACAAAATGAGACAATTTTAGTTTTTGATTTAGGTGGTGGTACCTTTGATGTTTCGATTCTAGAAGTTGGTGATGGTATATTTGAAGTATTAGCTACAGCAGGTGATACAAATTTAGGTGGAGATGACTTTGATAAAGTTCTAGTAAATTGGTTAGTAGATGAATTTACAAGTAAAGAAGGAATTAATTTAACAGAAGATATTCAAGCTTTACAACGATTAACAGAAGCTGCTGAAAAAGCAAAAATGGAATTATCAACGGTTGAAAAAACATCTATTCATTTACCATTTATTACAGCAGATAAAACTGGTCCAAAGCATATTGAAACAGAATTAACACGTGAAAAATTTGAAAATTTATGCCAAGATCTAATTCAGCGTTGTCGTATTCCTGTAGAAAAAGCTCTAACAGATGCACGACTTGAAAAATCAGATATTAATGAAGTAGTACTTGTAGGTGGTTCAACAAGAATTCCAGCTATTCAAAATTTAGTTGAATCATTAACAGATAAAAAACCTAATCAATCCGTAAATCCAGATGAAGTTGTAGCTATCGGAGCTGCAATTCAAGCCGGAATTCTTGCTGGTGAAATTAAAGATATCTTGTTACTAGATGTAACTCCATTATCATTAGGTGTAGAAACATTAGGTGGTGTAATGACAAAAATTATTGCACGAAATACTACAATTCCTGTAAAAAAATCAGAAACATTTTCAACAGCTGTAGATAATCAAACTAATGTAGAAATTCATATCTTACAAGGTGAACGTGAATTAGTAGCAGGTAATAAAAGTTTAGGAAATTTCCGATTAGATGGAATTCCAAAAGCGGATCGTGGTGTTCCACAGATTGAAGTTACATTTGATATAGATGTAGATGGATTATTATCAGTTAAAGCTAAAGAAATTGAAACTGGTGTAGAACAGTCAGTAACAATTCAAGGAGCTTCAAATTTAGAACAAAATGAAATCGAAACAATGTTATCTGATGCGGAAAAATATGCATCAGCCGATCAAGAAAAACGACAAAATATTGATTTAAAAAATCAAGCTGAAACATTATGTTTTGAGGCAGAAAAAGAATTAGGTGTACTGAATGAGAAAATTTCAGAAGACCAAAAGAATGCAGTGACAAAACTTATTGAAAATATTCGTCAGGATATTCAAACAGAAAATTATGAATCATTAAAAACTACAATTGATGAATTAAAATTATCTATGAAAAATATGATGGATGAAAATGTTGCAGCTAATGATTCTATGGGTGATTTAAACGATTTATAAATAAAAAGAATTTAAACGAATTTTTTATTCGTTTAAATTTTCTTCTTCATCTACAATAATACATTCAGTTGTTAAAATCATACTCGCAATTGATGTTGCATTTTGTAAACCTGAACGAGTTACTTTTGCGGGATCAACCACACCTTCTTCATACATGTTTCCAAACTGATTCTTAGCAGCATTATAACCAACTTCAAATTCTTGTTGTTGAACTTTTTCTATAATTACTGGACCATTTATACCTGCGTTTTCAGCAATACGACGTAAAGGCGCTACAATCGCTCTTGAAATAATCATAGCTCCAATCAATTCATCTTCTTGAAGATTATTTTTTGCCCATGTTAATAAATTATCTGATAAATGCGCTAATGTAGCTCCACCACCTGGAACAATTCCTTCTTCAACTGCAGCTCGAGTTGCATTAATAGCATCTTCTAATCGCAATTTTTTATCTTTCATCTCTGTTTCCGTTACAGCCCCTACTCGAATAACAGCAATTCCTCCCGATAATTTTGCAATTCGATCTTGTAATTTTTCTTTTTCATATCCTGTATCGGCAACATTAACTTGTTTACGAAGTTGCTCACACCGCGTTTTAATTGCGTCAAGTTCTAACCCGTCTCCAACAATTGTTGTACTATCTTTAGTTACAATTACACGTCTAGCTTGTCCTAATAAGTTTAATTGAATATTATCTAAACTTAATCCTGCATCTTGAGTAATAACAGTTCCACCTGTTAATACACCAATATCTTGTAACATTAATTTACGAAGTTCTCCAAATCCTGGTGCACGAACTGCTACAACATTTACAATACCGCGTAACTTATTTAAAATTAACGTTGCTAATGCTTCTTTTTCAACATCTTCTGCAATAATTAATAAAGGACGTTTTGTTTTAGTAATTTGTTCTAAAATTGGTAATAAATCTTGTTGAACTAATGTAATTCTTTTATCAGTTAATAATATATATGGATTATCATATGATACCTGCATTTTTTCTGTATCAGTTATGAAATAAGGAGAAATAAATCCTTTTTCTAACTTCATACCTTCAGTTATCTCTAATTCTGTTATAACGCTTTTTCCTTCTTCTAATGAAATTACACCTTCTTTTCCAACTTTATCTAAAGCATCAGAAATTAATGAACCAATAACATTATCATTTCCAGCTGAAATCGAGGCTACTTGTTGTATTGATTGAATATCTTCTACTGGTTGAGCAAATTCATTTATTTGTGTAACTAAGTATTGAGTGGCTTTTTCCATTCCAAGTTTTATAGAAATAGGATTTGCACCAGCTGCCACATTTTTTAATCCTTCCTTAACCATAGCATATGCTAAAACAGTTGCGGTTGTTGTTCCATCTCCAGCAACATCATTTGTTTTAGCTGCAGCTTGTCGAATTAAGGAAACTCCTGTGTTTTCGATATGATCGGGTAATTTGATTTCTTTAGCAATCGTAACACCATCATTTACAATTTGTGGTGAACCATAATTTTTCTCTAATACAACATTACGTCCTTTTGGACCTAATGTAACAGATACGGCTTCGACCATTATTTCCATTCCACGCTCTAAAGCTCGTCTAGCATTATCTTGATATAATATTTTTTTTGACATAATTAAAAATTATTTACTACCGTAATTCTAATAAAAAGTATTTGAAATCTGATTCTAAAGTAAATTAATAAAATTTTGCAAGTCAATAAAGTAATTTACTTCAAATGTTTACAATAAAAGCTTTACGAAAACTGATACTTACTATTATTATAGTTTCATGTAACACAGTTTGGGCTTGTAGCTCAGTGGACTAGAGCACGTGGCTACGAACTACGGTGTCAGGGGTTCGAATCCCTTCTTGCCCAATAACTTAAAATTCAAAAAAATTTAAACTGTGTTACTGTTTTGGGGTGTCGCCAAGCGGTAAGGCTGTGGACTTTGACTCCGCCATTCGTAGGTTCGAATCCTGCCACCCCAGTTAAACAAATGTTATTTGAATTGATTAAGAGATATAATTTACATTAAATTATACATTCAAAAAACTAAAACTATTATACACTTTTACGAGTAAATTTATGGAAGCGACAATTCAATTTATAAAAGGATTAGATGAAAAAGTTTTACCAGATGTACGGTTAACGCGCTCACGAGATGGAAGTACAGGAACAGCTACATTCCGATTTAAAAATCCTAATATTCTAGATAAGAACACTGCTAAAGAAGGTGAGATTACAGGAATGTACCTTGTTGATGAAGAAGGAACTATTGAGACACGTGATGTTAATGCACGCTTTGTTAATGGTAAGCCAGAAGCAATTGAATCTATCTATATTATGAAAAGTCCTGAAGCTTGGGACCGTTTCATGCGATTTATGGAAAGATATGGACAAAGTAATGGATTAGTATTTACTAAAGCTAATTAATTATAGAAACTTATAGTACGCTAAAAAAATGTATATATCATTAGATTGGATTGATGAATTAGTCAATCTTAAAACAATCAAATTAGAAGATTTAATTGATAAACTAACACTTGGTGGATTTGAAGTTGAAGAAATCTTAGAATTAGAAATCAATAAACAAAAACGAATTGTTTTAGATATTTCTGCAACTGCAAATCGTGCAGATAGTTTATCATTGAAAGGAATTGCAAAAGAAATTACATCGTTAATCGACAAGCCATTTATAAATTCACAATATACAAATCAAAATTTTGATTACAAAAATAATATTGAAAAAACATTATTTAATTCTGAAAAATCAATTAATTATTCAAGTTTTATTGCAATTACACTTGAAAATTTAACCGATTTTACCATACCAACTTGGTTGACAGAGAAATTACTTTGTTCTGGAGTTGAGCCCTTAAACAACTTCTTAGATTTTCAAACTTATATTTTATTAGAAACAGGTTATCCATTTGAATTTTACGATTTAGAGAAAATTCAAGACAATGTAAAAAGTAAAGATTTCGATTTAACGTTAAAACCAGGTAAAAAGAATGACACTTTTTTAGCTAGTAACGATATCAACTATAACCTAACTTCTGATATTTTAGTTGTAGATGCTAATGGTTATCCTTTAAGTATAGCCGGAATTATTTCTAACAAAACTATTAGTTATACGAACCAAACAAACTCTTTATTGATCGAAGGATCAATTTTTAATTCAAAAAAGATTCGTCAACAATCAAGAATTATAGGACTTCGTACAGATCGTTCAGCACGTTATGAAAAAGGATTAAATAATAGCTATTTTACTGAAGCATTACTAAAGTTAATTGCGTTGTTCAAAATTACAAATCCAAAATTGATATGTAAAATTCATACAACATCAGAAACTATTAAACCGGAGCCTAGAAAAATTATTTTAAAATATGAAAATATTATTGAAATTTTAGGACCAATTCTTAATAGTCAAAAAACTACCTCTAAAAATTTAGTCCCTACTCAAATTACTGAATATTTAAATCGCTTAGATTTTCCATTTGTATTTGATGATAAACAATCTATTTGGACTGTTGAAGTACCTATTGCAAGAATAGATGATTTAGAGAGAGAGATAGATCTAATTGAAGAAATTGGTCGATTACATGGTTTTAATAATTTTGTTACGAATTTACCAAATATTGATAGGATTGGAACCGAAGATTTTAGTTATCAAACTCGTAAAAAAATAACAACGTGTTTTTTAAATGAGGGTTTTAATGAGTTGATACAATATTCACTTGTCAATGAACAAAATACTGAAAGTATTAAACTTGTAAATCCCTTAATTACTGATTGTTCAATGTTAAGAACAAGTTTATTACCTAATTTAGTCAAAATTATTAGTGAAAATGTAAAACAAGGAAATTCATCTTTAGAAGGATTTGAATATGGCCATGTTTTTTCTGGTGATATAAATTCTAAATACTTGGAAAAAGAAAAAATTTCAGGTATTTTTGGAGGAGCTAAATTTAAGCGAGAGTGGAATGATAAGGCTAAAAGTTTATCGTGGTTTGAAGCAAAAGGAAAAATTGAAAAAATTTTTAAAAAATTAAATGTTCAAATTTCTTGGCGAATTTCAAATTTAGAAACTTATCAACATTTATTACATCCATATAGAACAGCTGAATTATTTTTAGAGAGTGGGTTCAGTTTAGGTATTTTTGGACAAATTCATCCAATTTTAGCAAAAAATAACAATGTTTCGACGGAATTATTTTTATTTGAGTTTGATTTAGAATTATTAAAAGATGAATTACAAAGAATAAAATTACCTTTATATAAACAATATCCACTATATCCTAAAATAACGAAAGATTTATCTTTTATTATTACTCAAGATATTACTTTTGATCAAATTCAAACAACAATCATAAATAATGGTACAAAATTTTTAAAAAACATTGAATTATTAGATGAATATCGAGGTAATTCGATTCCGAAAAATAAGACAAGCTTATGTATTCAGTTAACATTTCAATCAATGGAAAAAACATTGGTAACTAAAGAAGTCGAAGAAATTGTTAGTCAATTACAGTTAGTCCTTGAAAAAGAATATAATATAACTAGTCGGATTTAAAAATGATAATTCTATAAAAATTTTATAGAATTATCCACCTCCAACAATCGTTACAATTTCTATTTTGTCTTTATTCTTAACTGTAATCTTATTCCATTCGTTTTTATTACAAATAAAATTATTGTACTCTAATACAAATAAAGATGAATTATAATTGAAGTATGAAATTAGATCAATCAATGTTATAGGTTGTTTCGTATAATATTCTCTACCATTAAAAAAAAATGTATAAATTTGAGACATTAACTAAGTTTATTAATTATAGCTTAATAAAATTTTTTACAATACTCTAGACTAACAGGAATATAACCTGTTAGAGTATAAATGTAAATAGTTTGGCGGGTGTGGCCAAGTGGTTAAGGCAGCGGGTTGTGGTTCCGCCATTCGCCGGTTCAAGTCCGGTCACTCGCCCTATATTAATTGTTTACCAGGTAAATTAAGAAAATTTAATTAACAAATAAATAACATTTTATGTCACGTTACCGTGGACCTAAATTAAGAATAACAAGACGTTTAGGCAGTTTGCCAGGATTAACACAAAAGCAGTCAAAGAAAAAAGATAAACCCGGACAACATGGTAAAAATAACTCTCAAACCAATAAAAAAACAACAGAGTACGGTGTTCGATTAGAAGAAAAACAAAAACTTAAATATAACTATGGTTTAACTGAAAGCCAATTATATCGTTATATTAAAGAGGCTCGTCGACGTCAAGGAGTAACAGGTTTAATTTTGTTACAACTTTTAGAAATGCGATTAGATGCAATTTGTTTCAGTCTTGGTTTTGCACCAACAATGGCTAATGCTCGTCAAATAGTAAATCATGGACATATTACTGTTAATGGTAAAACTGTTGATATTCCAAGTTTCCAATGTCGTGTAAATGATGTTATTGGCGTTAAGCCAAAATTGACATCAAAAACCCTAGTTGAAAATAATTTAAAAAATCTTCGATTTGTCGATAGACCTAATCATCTTAAATTTGATAATACAAAATTAGAAGGAACTATTACGAATTATTGTGATCGCAATGATATTTTATTAGAATTAGATGAGTTATTAGTTATTGAGTATTACTCAAGACGCTAGTATTAATGAAAAAAATACATTCAAATTATTAATTTAAACTTCTATATATTATAAATATTTAACTATGTTAAAATTACGATTAAAACGAACAGGTCGAAAAAAACAACCATCATATCGATTAGTAGTTATGGAAAATACTACAAGACGTGATGGTCGTCCTATTGAAGAGTTAGGATACTATAATACGTTAACAAAAGAATCAAAATTTAATGTCGAAAAAATTACAAAATGGTTAAATTGTGGTGTACAACCCACAGAAACTGTTAGTGCGATATTAAAAAAGGCAAAAATTATTACTGATTAATCTTTATAATTACAGAACATATTCTTTTTATGTTCTGTAATTATAAAGATTAATCATAAAAAAAACAAAAAATAGACGTAAATATCATAATCTTATTTAATATAATTAAACGTGTGAAACTGTATTAACGTTAAATTTTTAAAACAAATATGTCTCATTTTACTAACATGAAAACAAGTTTTCAAAATCTTTTTTATTTAGAGAAAGCATTAAATAAATTAGATATTGTACACCAAAGACAAAATAATCCGATTAACGGTTCCACAGATCAATCATATAACTCTAATTTAATTATTAATCAATCAAATGGATATAATATTGAGTTTTGTTGGAATGGTCAAGAATACGAATTGGTTGTAGATATGAGTTTTTGGGAACAAGCTTATCCAGTTGAAAGCTTTATTGATAAGATTGCACAACAATATGCTGGAGAAGTTATTATTGGTGAAAGTCAAAAAATTGGATTTCAACCTGTTAAATATCAACAAAATGAAGATGGATCAAATACAGTCGTATTAGAACGTTGGAATGAAAAAGTTTCGTAATTTATCAAAAAAGATGAGTATATTCAGAATAAATTTAGTTATTTTTCTGAAATGTTCATCTTCTAAAATATAAAGACATTATAAAAAAGAAACAAGGAAAAATCAAATATTTTTTAATTTTTCCCTGTATAGTAATGATGAAATCTATTTGGTTAACGTGATAAACGTTGAATCTGTTGAATTGCTAAACGACCGATGTTGTATAAAGCCCATGATGCTGCAACTAAGACAGGAGCAGCAATTACAAGTAAACGAGTATCCATAGCTGATAATCCTCTATAAATATTAAAAATTTAAATACAGAAAATGATATTAATCACTAATATTATAATTTATATTATATAGTAATATTAGAAATATTTGTTATCTAATACTTTAAGCGCATTGTAAATATACGATAATTTTTTTTATTTGAATTTAACATTTCTTAGCGATTTATATAATTCTAAATTATTATTAAATTTATTTGTTCAATTAACAATTTAAACTTAAGTAATTTTAATAAGTAAAACTTTGGAATACGAGTTAATCAAAAATAAATTCAATAAACCTAATAAATCATCTGATAGAATAGCAAAATAGGTAAATTAATTGTGTTTAAGTCTAAAACTTTGGCATTGAACTATCTTCCCAGGAGGTCCCCCCCCAAGTATTTTCGTCGATTTATAACGTTTCACTGCTGAGTTCGAGATGGATCAGCGTGGTTCCGTTCAGTACACTAGAAACACCAAAGCAAAAAATCTTTAAGATATAAAATCTTAAAGATTCAAAAAAATTCAAGTCCTCGGTCTGTTAGGACATCTCAGCACATACATTACTGTACTTACACTTAATGCCTATCAAACGGTTAGTCTTACCGTGACCTTACTCACTTTCGTGATGAGAATACTCATCTTGAGGTGGGCTTCCCACTTAGATGCTTTCAGCGGTTATCCACTCCATACATAGCTACCCAGCGTTTACCGTTGGCACGATAACTGGTACACCAGAGGTATGTCCTTCTCGGTCCTCTCGTACTAAAGAAGGCTCCTCTCAATATTCTAACGCCTACACCGGATATGGACCGAACTGTCTCACGACGTTCTGAACCCAGCTCGCGTACCGCTTTCATGGGCGAACAGCCCAACCCTTGGGACGTACTACCGCCCCAGGATGCGATGAGCCGACATCGAGGTGCCAAACCTCCCCGTCGATGTGAACTCTTGGGGGAGATCAGCCTGTTATCCCTAGAGTAACTTTTATCCGTTGAGTGACGGCCTTTCCACTCAGTACCGTCAGATCACTAAGACCGACTTTCGTCCCTGTTCGACTTGTAGGTCTCACAGTCAAGCTTCCTTATGCCTTTACACTCTAGATACGATTTCTACTCGTTCAGAGGAAACCTTTGTACGCCTCCGTTACCGTTTGGGAGGCGACCGCCCCAGTCAAACTGCCCGCCTGAAACTGTTCTTTGACCAGATAATGGTTCAAAGTTAGAAATCTAACATTAGAAGAGTGGTATCTCACTGATAGCTCCCATATTCCCGCAAGAATATTTTCAACGCTTCCCACCTATACTGCGCGACTAAAGTCCAATTTCAATTTCAAGTTACAGTAAAGCTTCATAGGGTCTTTCTGTCCAGGTGCAGGTAGTCCGCATCTTCACAGACAAGTCTATTTCACCGAGTCCCTCTCCGAGACAGTATCCAAATCATTACGCCTTTCGTGCGGGTCGGAACTTACCCGACAAGGAATTTCGCTACCTTAGGACCGTTATAGTTACGGCCGCCGTTCACCAGGGCTTCAGTTATCAGCTTCGCAATGCTAACCAACTTCTTTAACCTTCTGGCACTGGGCAGGCGTCAGCCCCCATACATCGTCTTACGACTTAGCGGAGACCTGTGTTTTTGGTAAACAGTTGCTTGGATCTTGTTATTGCAGCCTTACGAATAAGGCACTCCTTCTCCCGAAGTTACGGAGTTATTTTGCCGAGTTCCTTAGAGAGAGTTATCTCGCGCCCCTTAGTATACTCTACCTACCCACCTGTGTCGGTTATGGTACAGGCATTTTTTATTTATGACAGTGCAAGCTTTTCTTGGAAGTATGACATACACTACTTCGACGCCTTAGCGTCTCGTACTCACGTCTCAACTCAAAGCGTTTTCGCCGCTTCTCAACATCTTGAACGTTTAAACCGGTAACCAATATCCGGCTAGCTTAGCCTTCTCCGTCCCTCGTTGTCAATAAAAAATGGTACGGGAATATTAACCCGTTGTCCATCGACTACGCTTTTCAGCCTCGCCTTAGGTCCTGACTTACCCTCCGCGGACGAGCCTTCCGGAGGAAACCTTGGGTTTTCGGGGTATAGGATTCTCACCTATATTTTCGTTACTCAAGCCGACATTCTCACTTCTGCTTCGTCCATATCCGCTTACGCTAATACTTCGACCTACAACAGAACGCTCCCCTACCGATATATTATCTATAATATATCGCACAGTTTCGGCAAATTGCTTAGTCCCGTTCATTTTCGGCGCAGGTTTACTCGATCAGTGAGCTATTACGCACTCTTTAAAGGATTGCTGCTTCTAAGCAAACCTCCTGATTGTTTATGCACTCCCACCTCCTTTACCACTTAGCAATTATTTAAGGGCCTTAACTGGTGCTCTGGGCTGTTTCCCTCTTGACAATGGAGCTTATCCCCCACAGTCTTACTGGTAGACTGTACACTTAGTATTCTTAGTTTGCAACGATTTGGTACCGAATTACCAGCCCGCATACGTAACAGTGCTTTACCCCTAAGCTATAATATCTACCGCTGCGCC